AAAAAACTCTGGGTCCTGTGTCCATAAAGCGCGAACCAAGATCCGTAATACGAAAACCAAAATCAGAATGAGAAAGAAAAAGATATCGTGATGTAAGTCCATTATTCCTTGCATCACCTCACTGCACACTTTCTATATATCTGTCTTCATTATCGGCTGCATGCTATCGGAGATAGAGCAATGGGAGGCTGAGTCAAAAGCATTTACCACGCACTCAATTCAATGATCAAGCAAACAAATAAGCAAGACGAATCTCTTTCTCTTTCTATACTACTTAATTACGAAATCAGGACTCAAGTACATAGAGGCAGGCGATGACCTTTAGTAAGCAAAAATAAAAAAATGTTTTCATAAAAGCACTTTATCTCCCCTACTGTGGTTAGTCTGCTTTGCTGCTCTTCAAGAGTTAGAAAAGGACTTAGACCATCCGGGGACCGGCTTCGCGGGACCATTTCGGTTCACACTGGAGAACTCGTCTCTCGGGCTAGGCTCTTTGGGCGGAGGCTTCTCATCAACTATCTCTTACTATAAGAGCAGGAAAAACACTTTTCTTTATATACACAATTATCAGTCAATAGTATGTTATTGTCGAAGAATAGTATGCTAAATCGGAGAGTAGTATTAGGTAAGAAGGAAGTAGTGCTTTCTTCTTTTAGAAGCATAGTCCTTACTTTCATCCGGTAAGTCAGCCCTAGGTCATTAAGCTATCTGTCGTGCCGTCCCTTCCTGCGATCAGTGGAGTTTGCCTTCCCAAAGATCAGTCAGTCTATGAGTAGTACTAGGAGTAGTAGCCGTCATTGTAGTAGCTTGTTTGTCTGAGGGCTATTTTGATAGGGAGTGCGACAAGCCACTAATGCCACAAACCGAGGGCTAAGCCACTTAATCCACTGATGCGACTTATTATTATTAGCAAGCTCAGGAGGATGATATCCAAACCGGTCGATCGAAGCCTCAGAGGCATTCCTTTTCGGTCAGCTAAGGCACGTTCTCGTCAATCCGCTTCTCTTCGGTTGAAGGTAGTCTTGAAGTGGGTCAGTGAATCCCGTTATTGAGTAGAGCCTGTGAGCCTCTCCTTTCCGCCCGACTGTCAAATGTCTTTTACCATTTAGTCTTTATAAAATAAAGCAGGATCGAGTGGATAAAATAGGTGAGGATAGCATCGAACAGTCAGTTGATCGGCTAGGCCTCGTAAAGGAAGGATCGCAAGAGAGGGATCGGATAGGCCTTTTTTGTTTATACCCTTTTTCGCTGACGCGTATAAAATTGTAAAGGAAGCATATAAGGGGGATGATTTTATTGCTTAACGAGTCTTTCCAGCTTTTTTCGATTTCTTTTCTTTGCCAATTCCCTCATCGTTGTTGGATGAGTTGATTGTTTGATTGTGGGGACCCATCTTCCGGAAGTCGTGAACGAGCTTCCGTTAATTACGGTTTCCGTTTGGGAAACCAACCCTTGATTAACTGCAAGAAAAAAAAAGGATAAAAACATCTTTGTAGGTAAGAGCTGCCAAAGAGTTGTTCGTGCAATCGAATATCAACTTAAAGGCCTAAACCAATGATCTTTCTTCTAGCATTCGCTCTCGGCCATTCCACACGCTGCCTAGCAGAGGCGTCAATTCGCTAAGGCGTAAAGAACGCGGAACGTGAAGTGCTCTTCGGTTAGAGCAAAGCCCAAAATAAAATGGTTGACAACTTAGACAGTTCTTTTCAAGCCTTACAGCTGGTGAGAAAAATCCAGCAGATCAGGAGCAGGAGGAAAGAGCGGTTGGTTTTGAAAGGAGAGAAACTGCACTTGCTTTTTCCTTCTTGCGATTAACCTTGTCCTACCCCTGTTAGATAAGACTGCTTGCTCCTCCTTTTTACCTATAATAAAAGCTTTCCTAAGAGTGTAGGATTGATAACTGGAGGCTCAAAGGGATTGCTATTAAGCGAACTCACTTCTTGCCCAAGCGATTTCACTTCTATCGCTTGCTTGAAATACTATTCCTTATATTTAGGTATGGAACCTCTAGAAAAGAAAACCCATAGAGTTGCCCCCAATGAACCCCTCAGCTGCATCGCTCGTAGGGAAAGTTTCGACTGCTAGGGAAAACTGTTATCCAATATCCAACCGCCTGTAATAGGGCTTAGGATATTTCTTAGAGGGCGAAGAAAAGAATTCCACTGGTGGCTGAGAGTGAACTAAGTCACATACCCCCAATATTGAAAAAGATGAAAAAGCTACTCCAATTTCCATTGTATTATTTCCTGGCTCGGCTGGAAGATTTAGTTTGTTTACTCGATTACACGCTTTGGAAATTAAAACTTTCAAAAATATCCCTCATTCGCTTAATCGGTTGTACCGTTAAATCGTTTGGATCCTTGGTAACCCACCTCAGGGCAGGGGGAGCACGAGAAATCAGGGGCTTCTCTTTTGACAATTGAATCTCTTGCTTTTACTGGCAAAAAATAAAATGGCCTGCAATCCACATGGAACGGAACTACAACTGGATGGAAAAGGGATGGCAGAAAAGAGACTGATCCAATCGTAACTTGCTTTCTCACAGGCTCACAAGCAGGCTTTATCACGTGCTTGCTACTAGCTCGGCTGGCCTATTCTAATGAATTGAAAAAAAAAAAAGAGAAAGATTAACCCGGGTTACACAAGTCCAAAAGAAGATTAGGACTTTCTTACTTAGAGTAAGAGATTACCAATGGAACTAGGTATATCCCAATAGAGCTCCCATGACCGATAACTGCAAATAGGATAAGACATGAAACAGTACTACTGGTTATATTACCAGGTTAGACTCCCCTCTCTAGACAAAGGGAATATAGAAACATATGTAAGGCATTCGTAGGAAATATATAAACAGTAGGGGTGGATAGGACATCATCATAGGGAATACCTATTAGTAAGGGGTATTTACTGGGCTGGATTAGGGAGCTCCTTAGTAAGAGAGATTTCATAGGCGTGCTCTTTTTACTAATTAGATTCAGAGAGATTTGCTGCTCTTGACTATCCCGCTTGTTTTTTCTGTTGATAGGTTAGATTCTCGGTTGAACGTTAGGAAACCCTACCAAAAATGGAGTATTTCCCCTATATCCCAGTGCCTCGACTAGTGCTTATCCTAAGTGGTGGATATTTTGTTTAGGCTTTTAGTTATATGTATTCCTCTCTTTGAGTGTGCTAGTAATAAGCTGGGCAAGTCAAATCGGAGCTGGCCGATCCAATACCGACCACCTACTCATTTTTTTCTTTTTCAAGTTTTTCTTTTTCCGACTGAAGGTCGGCGAGGCGGCTCTTGCATTTACAACATACGGGAGGATACTGCACTTCAACACAGTTGCCTCTCCAGCTGTTTGAAACCTTTTGAGGCACGTTGAAGCGCTTGTTGTATTCAAAAGCCTTATTTTATTTTCTCGTTTGGACGACCCCCGCCCAGACATAAAAGGCGACAAACGATACAACGAAAAAGGCAAATAAATAAAAGTTTCTCTCTTCTTTTAATAGGGAGGATATGCTCTCGACTATGGAAGACATCATGTTCATTTTATTTTCTCTTCTTTCTTCCTCGTCTATTCTTATTCTGCCCTTCGTTCCTTTTATCTTGGGCATCTCTAAGGTACACTAAAAACAAAGCCAATCTCGATATCCTCACTGAACAAGGGAGGATTATTCAGGGCGGGCTCAATGTATAACGGGGATGGAATAGCGGTTGGATGGTTAGGACACCCTATCTTTAGAGAGAGAGAGAAAGAAGGGCGTGCACTTTTTGTACGTCGTATGCTTACTTTTTTTGAAACATTTCCAGTCATTTTGTTACGGAATTGTTAGAGCCGATGTTCTCAAGATTCTCGGAAGTGACTGAACGAGCTACCATTCAAGAATGAAGACCGAGAGTCAGTAGCTGCCCTGAGAGATGAATAACAGACTTCTTCTCTCTTGTCGACTCGACCTTCAATTCAAAGGTCTGAAGTGAAGAGCGATTCGTCCCCTCATTCTTTCATAGTTAAAATCAAACCTTGGTTTGAGCTTAGTCTCGATCTAGACCCTATCTCGGTGCTTTCATTGCTGGACCTACCCACCGAAAAAGCTCTTGTCACTATGGCCAGTTTCCTAAGGTACTGGCTAAACAGACAGGATTCGGAAAGAAGTTGACTCTCTTTGTCCCGGTAATCCAACGCTCGTCTACTGAGATGCTTCAGGTATTATATTACTAAAAAAGAAATAGGAAGTTTGCCCTTCCCCTGCTATATCTGCTGTTGAGAATCCCGGTATAACAAATAACAATAAGTAAGGAAGTCTTATTTTCTTTCCCCCCACTCGTCTCTTGCAAGAGATGGGCTTTCTAGAATCGGGTGGCAAAGCTAACTAAAAAGACTAACTAACACTCTCCATCCTTTATTGTATTATATACGCTATTTGCAGTGAAGTGCCTTATGCCGAAAATTGTCTTGCACCATAATCCTTCATCCCATGCTGCTTGACGGAATGCCTTCTAGAACGAGAGTGAAGAAAGAAGGGCAAAGAATGTCTTTCTTTTATCTTCATATTCTCGATAGCCAGTCGCGCATTCTTCCTCTTTTACTTTACCTTTCGCGGGTAAGTAGATAGTAGGTCCCTTACCTCTACTTCTGTCTCCGAAACTTTTGTTTGAAAGCTTTCTTAACCAGGAAGACAAGCAATAGGAAAGAAATCCCAATAAGGAAAGCCATTAGCCAGCAGGCAAGTAAGCGGGAGCGGGTAGTATGAACTAACTGGAACTAGGGCTATTCTTCGCATCGAGCAGTACAGAAAGCATCTAAAGATGAAGGGGAATAAGCAGCGCTCTTGGCTGCCATAGTTGTTGTACGAGTAATAGGCTAGGAGGCCGCTAAGGTCTGCAGTGGAGTAAGAATCCCCGTGGAACAATGGTCTAGCCCCACGGATTAGTCGTTCAGTAGTCTTAGAGAGCGGTTACTCAATGGTCCAGTTGTTTAGCCCTACTAGCGGGAGCCAAGAATTAATCGCAGTTGTTGGCAGCACACAGCATAAGTCTGACGCCTGCTGTATAGCCTACCGTCGGGGGGCCGGCAAACGGAACTCAGAGCTGGGCCCACGGCTTATCGAAGCCAATCTCGATGTTTGAAAGATGTTCTGTTCACATACTCGTTTTCACACATAGGCACAGAGAGTCAGTCAAAACTCAACTTTTTAGAAAGAAGGGGCCTTCCTTTCTATATACATGATTAACTAGTCCAAGAACCTCCTCCGCTTCATTCTGAACGACTAACTAGGGCGATGCCTACTCCTCCGCACCTAAAGGAAGATCTTTTCTTATCCACTGGACAAGGGCCTACGACATAAGGCTCCTCCTACGAACCTATTGACCTATGAACCTCCGAACCTAAGGAATAGAGTTCAGCATCGGGAAGCCTACTCCTCGGGCTGTTCGGTACTTTATATGCTTGCCGCGGATAAAGACGACTTTCCTATTCGCTTGCCTGCGCGCCTCTACTCATGCGGGACTGACTGTGCAATACTAAGAATGGAGCACGCCGCCCGTCCATGGAGGCATTATGGTTGGAAGGCCTTCCTTAGCGGCCTCTTCCTCAAAAGGCAGGATTTAAGGCAAATGAGTAGACCCCTACAAGCATATGAAGTCGCGTTTTCAGGGCCTATGGATGCCTTAGGGGGAAAACTATCCAGTACAAGAGAGAGATTTTTGCTTTCTGCTACTCCCGGGTATAGGTACATTACTTAACTTCAATTAGACAATATAAGAAAGCAAGGGCTTTTCTAAAAGGCTCCACGCATAATAACATAGCTTTTATCTCAGCTATCCTGTATGATATGGTATCAGGACACGACCGTTGGTGCCCTTCCGAGCCGAGAGATAAGGGATTTCAATTCATTGGACTGGACATGTCTTCTCCACGATCTCAGGGAAATGAAAAGAAATTATCAAAGACATTTAGCACATTTTTTTCCATAAACAAATCTGTAAAGTTGTCTATAAATGTAAAATCATATATAACCCCTGATTTTGAGGCAACTATTCCATAGCCTCTTAGACTGCCTTGCCTGAACTTGAGCTCTTCGCTTCTCAGTGTTGACAAAACCAAAGGTGCGGAGAGCATCAGATTCACTCGAACGCTTCTACTTCCTTCTCTAAGCCTGCACCCACCATCCCCTTTTCCATCTCCATTATTTAGATTGTTATGACTGCGGCGTGCCGGCAACGACTACAACCAATAGTCAACCGGCTGCGACACTACAAGTACACCCGCCGAATGCGAAGAGGCGGCATCCGCTAGCTGTTAGAATGGGCGTACATGGGTTACAGGAGCAACAGTACAGGCGCTCTTGGACAAGTAAAATTTCGAAGCCGCTTCATTGTCTAAAAACTTTCAGCGGGGAGCAGCAGCGCTTGAAAGAGAGAGGGAAAATCAAACTGAAACTTCCCGATGCTCCAGCATGGAAAGGATTTCAAATTAAGAGCAAACAATTTCCATCTCCATTTTTTTTTCCCTTAATTATCAGCCCAGAAAGAGTAGTAGGCCTAGGCTTAACATACGCGCTAAGACAAATCCCCTTGTCTAAATGGAAGGTCCTTAATCACATCATAAGCCTTTTCTCCTTCGCATCCCTCATCGTCCTCGATTTGCTTTCTCAGTCTCCCCAGATTTTTGAATGGTTTTTTCCGCCGTGAACTTCCAAAGTGGTTAGTCTGCGACCCTCCTCCCCTCATTTCCCGTAAGTGAGAGCACTGCCCGAACTCCATTCTAGAGGGCCACCTGCGCTACCAATCCATCTAAATAAGGTCTTCTCCCGTCTTCTTCCCTGTTCCTATGGTCTTGATCTGCAAAGTGATTTCCGAAAGCTCCCAATAGGCCAACGCTTCTATTATAATTAAGTAAGTAGGAAAGAGCGGATTCACACGCAGCTTCTTATTTTTTCTTTTTTTATCCTACGCGCCTGCTTTTTAGGGGACCTGGGATGAATCTCCGACCGTAGCGTAGCCTTCGCTGCCCTTTTATCCAATGATGTTTAGCAATCGAAAGGACCGGTCAAACGAACTGATTCGTTTCCTAGTCTCCGATCGATTTCGTACCGTCATTGTAGAGGGAATTATCTCTTTCCGCTGCTAACTGCAAAGGCACTCGAGAGAAGAGAGTAGGACTGACCACCTCACGTTTGGGGTTCCGTTGGTAATACGCCCTCTATGATTCCCAAATCCCCTCACGCCAACGCAGGAGTTGGAGGGTACACCCATGCATATGTTTAGCTCTTGGCTTCGGTTCCCTACTGTCTAATCTCCTAGGTCTCTCAGCTGACGTCCGAAGAATCGATGGTCCCTCCAATTACTTATGGAACCCCTTTGTTCGTATCACTCATCGGCTCCGCTTAGGTCCCTCTCGATTCTCCCCGGATTGGAGGATCACCTTTGACCTGCCCGAACTGCTAATATAGCTAGTCTGCGTGCCTCCCAGAGGTAGGAGCGGTCCCCTTTCGGGAAAGAAAGTGAGTCACTGCTGTCCAACTTAACCGGGCGATTCCGACAGCGTCCCTTGGCCTGGTCACCTATTAGAACACACGATCCATGTCTCACTTTGATCTCACACCCTCATTCTCGTTTGAATTTTTGAGCTCGACCTTCGTTGCTCGGATGCGCTTGACTGAAGAGTCCTCGACAGGTCATTAGCCAGAAAGTTCCAAAGGGAGAACAAGTCTGAGACTCACTCGGCTATATCCTCCTCAGGACCTGCCCGACATGCTGTTGACTTGGAGATGAATTCTCCGGCCGTACCTTCTGCGGTCGTTACGCTTGGTCGGGTCATGTTGGGACCAAAGAAAAGTGGAAGCTTCAACCGTGTCGATGGCATTCTAACTAAAGAAGTACGCGACCTCCAAAATCAACATCTACATCCCGTCGCTACGCTTTCAGCCCTTTCAATGTTCATCTTCCCACGTGAGGGTGATCAGCGCTCTTGTTCTTGTTCACGAAGCCAACCGAGTTGCTCATGGGAAGGAGCATGTGAGGGAGAAGGACCATTATTCGTCTCTTCGAACGGAGCCCAGGTTGAATCCGCCCCCTGGTTTTCTTTTATTTATTATTACTATGTATAACCTCCTCATCAACAGACGTTTCCCGAATAACCATTCATTTAATGAAAAACCTGCGCTTGTTAGCAGCTGAATCACTCTCTCCTCTCGTAGTGGGCCTCTTTTCTTTCCCCCGCTGGCATGAGGTAAGGGCCCATTCCACTAGCTCTTCTTCTTTTGAGAAGAAAATAAATAGAGGGGTGCGCTTTCCCTTTGAATGAGTAGATCTTCCCGCCCCCGTGCCTCCCTTTACTCAATGCTCCTGAAGTCCGAAAATGAGACTGAGTGGACAGGGGGCAGGGAAGTTAAGTTACAGAAATGGTAGTCGTGGACTGGTACCGCAGTACTGCCTACTTTGAGTACTCCTTATTGTGATCTCTCACTCTGGGCTAAGAGAGTCTCTTAAGTGCTAGCGTAGCGGGAGAGCAAATAGCAATGAACCTTATCTACAGTATTAGTTCCCTCCTACCAAGAATTACTATAGCTCTCTATACGAGGAAAAGGGTACCGATAGGCGGATTGACGCATCTGAGCAGGCAGGGAATACTTAGTGCTTGGAATATGAATGCTATGAGGCTTGGGCGAGAGAGTAGGTCTAGGAAGCCTAGATATTGCATCATGTGAAAGCAGCGCTAAAAGAAAAGACCAATAAGAGCTGTAAACAAGTGAGATAGGCACGAAAGGGGGCATTCTGGGGATGTCTTTCATCAGCCAGCACCTTCAACAGCCAGTGGGACAGATGCCGACACAGATTCGATTCTAGATTCAAGATAGGGTACGACCGATGACCAGGCAGGGCGGGATGAAGCAAGCAGCAAGGGATTGGCTGAATAGAACAGATGCGACCGGGAATGGTATATTGAATGGAAAGAACGAAAGCGACGTACTGGATTGACCAGCGTGTGCCAACTACTCTACTTCCCTATTTCTTGCTTTTTCACCTCCCCTTTTTGGTGCACTCTTTCCCCCAATTCACCGATAGAGAAGAAAGAGATAAGCAATGATCGGACTAGACCAATGAAAGCGGACCAAGCTTTTTATTCGTTAGCCAAGCGCGCCTATTACAACGCCTCTATTACAGAAGCGAAAGCGATGCGCCCTATTGACAAGCCGAAGAACATCCTTATAAAAGAATGAATGGGAAGCAGGTCCGGTCTATATTGCTAGAGTTATCTTTACTTCACCCCCCACGTACTCCTCTATTCAACTATTTGAATTCTGTCTCTAAGCTTCCCCTTTAGTGCCTGCTGAGACTTATTTCCTCTCGACTATAGTTGAATGGAAGTTTCATTTCCTAAGTCTCAAATAATGTCTTTTTTTTAATCCCCATAGTGCATTCCCCTACATAGTCTGTAGAGTAATTTCTCACTAAGAAGGATTGCAATATAAAAAAGAAAATTCCAGATTGAAGATCTCTTGACCCATATATGATCCAGTTCTACATCTTAGCGCTGAACTAATGAATAGAGATTTAACTTCACTTCGCGAATCGGGAATGGCATCATGTATTAAAAAGTGCTAGCGTTGACAAGAGATGAGCTAAAGAGGTGGCCGGGCAGTTGACCAGACCCTACCACATAGAGACAGCAAGCAAGAGCTGTGCCGGCTTATCCCGAAAATGATGAAATTCCCAAAATGCTACTACCTCTTTGCTAAGCACAGGAATGCTTGATCGAGAAAAGCAAGTAAAAAAACAGCAGGATACGGAATATGAAGGGGCTGGAGGTAGGGCCAATGACCAATTGAAGAGTTACAGACTAAAGTATAAAGCCCTCAATCATGCTCTTGCCAGTGGCATAGATTGTATATACTCTCGCCGATTAAGGCAAATTCGCCGCTCCACGAAAAAACATAGGGGTCGTCCCTGGACTTAAGGAAGGCAAAACAAAAAAGTGCCCCTTCTAGTGAAAGCGATGAAAGTCTAGCTGTGCTCCAGTTTTTCAGGTAAAGGTTATACGGTGAAGAGCCCGGTCAAGGCGACCTTATTAAAGAGAACATTCGGGACATAAAAGCCTATGGTAATCTCGTCCTTAGTTGCCGAATCTAATGGAGGTTTCAATCCGACGGATCAACCGTAATTTTCAGGTAAAATGAGGCCTCGACGGAGATGATGGATGGGAACTCCTACTCTGACTATAGTTGCGATCTCTAAGTGGGATTTTCAGTCATCTATCCCTTTTCTTTCCCTAGCGAGTGAAGAACGAGTGGATGTTTTGAACGAGTGTTGAGCGAGTGAAGTGCCCCATAAGCTATAAGGGCGAGCTATATGTATAAATTCCGTGAGCAGCGATTGAACTGAACGTTCCAAGTGCATCCAGCAGGAATCGAACCTACGAATTTGCCCCTTTATCTTTTTTTTTTTTAGGTTGGGCGCTTTAACCATTCAGCCATGGACGCAAAGAGACTCAGCGAGTGAACTAGGTTTTGGTATTCCTTCTCGAGCTTCTATTTCTTCCGTTAAAGGAGATTCGAGAAAAGATGGAATAGGAAGACGTGTTTCCAGAACAAACAAGATACGGGTTGAGAAGGGGGAGTTAGCAAAGTTAGACAAGATTGGAATGGGCATAGGAACATGTATTGATGTACCAGATCGGCTAATGCTCCCAGGTTGATGCGATGTATTCCACCAGTTGACTGAAGACTTGATTATTGGTATATCGATCGGTCCAGCACGGATTGAAATAGAAGCCGGTTCGACAGGAAGCTTTTGAAAACGCAGTGCACCCAGGTAAATAAGGAACGAGATGAATACAGAGGTTAAACGAGCATCCCACACCCAAAAGGTTCCCCACATAGGTCTTCCCCGAAACCCCCCAGTAACTAAGGTAAACAACGTAAAAAAAGCACCCATTTCTGTACCGGTTCCGGAAGAGCGAAGAAAAAGGGGATGTTTTGTTAATAGGAAAAAGAAAGTGTTGATAGCCGTAGCGATATAAACAAGAATACTCATCCGAGCCGCAGGAACATGTACATACGGAATACGAGAATTTCCACCTTGTTGAAGATCTAGTGGTGCTACCCGAAGACTTAAATGAATAGCCATCGCTGTTAAGAACAACCGAGATCCAATGAGAATTTGCGCATAGCTTCTGGTCTTTGACATCAAAAAAGAAGGTTGTAATAACGAAACGGACATGTGAGAATTTGGTCCTAGCTAGTGGAACAAGAAAGACATGGATCTATATTCAATACGCAATAAAAGGATTTCCCCCAACGAAGAATTCCCCCTGCTTAGTTTTCGCTCCGCTCGTGCGTGGCACTCCTTGCTCGCGGAGCGGCATACCGAAAAAAGACATAAACACGTGCAACCATCCAACCAGAGAGCCTTAGAACCATGACAGCAGGAGTCTGGTTGCTTCTATGTAGAGCTCACTGGCAGGATTATGTAATTCTAAAAGAAGATTGAGCGCGGGGTCAGCACCCAGGCCCGCTGGAGTTGCCGTATTTAAGCTCTCCAGGTGGCGAGCTACGTCCAAACTGGTGTGTGATGGAGGAAGAAGGGATAAGTTATGTAACTGAAAGTAATGATCGATCAAGCGAGAAGCCTTGTTAAGCAAGAGCTCATCTCCGTATCAGTGCAGTTCAAGCTTGGCTAGCCCCTACTACTATAAAGCAGTGCTTAACGCCCTTGTATTTTTTCTATGACTCTATATATACAAGGAATCCCTACCATATTCTTAATGATTTTGAAGGGTTTTTGTATTACTTCGTGATATAAAAAATAGTAATGCGATTTGCCAAGGAGGGACTTCAGAATCTTGATGGGATCGCCCCTTCTTGTCGTCGGGTCAGCCCACCTCTTCGCTAATTGTCCAGTGGAGCCGGACGTGGAATAGATAAAGATCCAGGTGCTCTTCCTTATAGCGGGTCTCCGCTTGTAATAGTCCGTTATATAATTGAGAAGTACATGACTCCTTTGTCTATACTTATGCACGACAGGAACAGTAACAGATCGTTCTTTCTTTCTATTCATCCACTTAGCGGCTTCTCAAAATGGGTAGGCCATGTTTGATTATTTGCTTATTTCATCATCTCTTGAAGCACCTGTGTAGGTCTACTCTACACGGTACTTACTTTGCTTTCCGCACGGTAGTCCCTCTTGAAGTGAAGAGTCTATTGAAGTTTATGCCGCTTTTTGGCACCGAATGCATGGGCTTTTTTTCTTTCTCATTCATTCTTAACGACCTCTCTCTCTCTTTCTCAATCTGACCCTTCCATGTACCTGACACTGATTCCCAAGCAGATTGGTTCTTGAGAATGGTCGCCACCTCTCTGTTCCTAAAAGAACTACTATTATAGATACTTTATACCTACAGTTCCCATAGTACTATGAGCTCCCTGAACAGTTACATAATCGTTGCTACGAGGGCTGCCTGCCAGCCACCACCCTCATACTTTATTTAATGCTGCTGCGGTTAGCGCGATGACCAATAGGGCACTCCCGAGGATGATTTTGAGCGTTCGGCTGTGCGTTTCCTGCCCTATGTTTGCAGCCTCTTCCGTGGCATTCCCTGCTTCCTGCCCCGCCGTAGCCTATATTATGAAGTGCCTGGGACTTGCCCCATGGTGTGGCTTGTTTGATTGGCCATCTCGCTATTGATTAAGGAGCTAATGGTTTCTGCAGCACCACTGCAAAGTAACTTTTCTAGGATGTTTCCGACCTCCTGTATGAGTATGTCGGTACTTATCCCTAGTTTTATGGATGCAACAAAAAAAATACAAGCGAGGACGTTGTTCATGGCGAGCTGTGCGTCCTGGAGTGGCACCTCGCGTAATCCTGCCTGCCCCCGGCTAGTCCCTTCTACCGCGTATGCTGTCCTTAATTCTTGAGCCCCTCTCCGGCTCTTTAAGTCCACGTTCGGGCGATCCTATGTATTTATTAGTGGGCTTATTTATTTTTTGAACCTGCTCAATCACTGAGTAGAATGAGGGTACACCAGCCATTAGCTTTAGGATTTTAACGGGCTTTAATCCAAAAAAAAACCCCACCAGAACGGATTCGCCCTTAAGGTTTTGTCTTGGCTTTCCAGTACTTCCAAGTAGGGTTTGCCAAATAGTGGTTTTTTTTCCATATACAGAATATTTTCGTCTCCTTGCTAAGAATGGGTTGTTCGGGGTCTTGATAAGATTCTTATTAATATAGGCTGCTACAGACTTCGTCTTCTCTTCTCTCTTTCATGCTTCGTTCCATGGGACCTTTCTTTTTGTTCCTGTAATATCCCATTTGCATAAAAAAAGGAATTTGTTCTGTTGTTTCAGAGATAGATATGGGAGTAAGGGATGTAACTTTGAATCTTTTGTTAATGCTGGACTTTCTATTTCAAGTTTAGGAGGTGTACTATAGTGCTTATGTAAATAGTTCTTGTTTGTCTACCTATGATATAAGTAGCTCCCCCCGAGGGGGACTCACTCAGGGGGGTACCGTTCCTTATTCTACAATTATGATTTTGCCTTCCTTATTGAGGAAGATTAATCCACAATTCAGTAATAAAGATCGTACGTGGGCTATTTCAGTAAGAAAGAACACCACGGAACTCCCCCCTCACTTTACAGCAGGCAAAAAGAAAAAGCGGAATTCCCCCTTAAACAGGCAATTAATTAGCCGATGACGTTGAAAAAAGAAGCAAATCCAATGGGAATGGTAAGAAAATAACAATGGAATCAATAAGAACACGAAGCAACAGCAAATTACTGAAAGAATTATGTTAAAGAGCACAACAAGAATCTTCCTGTCTATTACGCTCAGTCACGCAGAAAAAAGGAGAGTCCCCCAGCAAGACATCGTTCATAGACTAACAGAAGCCTTTAAGTGTAGGTCGGTCGTCGTAGCAAAGGAAAAACATCAGGAAGGAGGATTCCATTTTCAATCACGTCGCAGTCAAGAGTGACAATGCCTCCAGAAACACCGCAGCTAAAATCATAAGAAGGGCATTGCCGGAATTTGATGGAGCTCAATGCGATGTTAAATTCCACAGAGGATGGGGGATACTCTGCTCCTATGTTACCAAGGAAGACAAGAATCCTGTGGTTTGGGGGGAGTATTCCCTTGACCAAATAATGGAGATAGCTGCTCCCGTCCGAAGCCGCATAAATACACTACCCACGGGCCTATATAAGTGCAATGACTGGTATGAAGTCTACGAGCAAGACAGCCTCAAAGATAGACTAATGCGCGGGTATAACAACATTAGAAATGTATTCGAAGACCTACGTGTTTTGAAAGAAAAAAAGAGGACTCTCGGGGAAAAGCTCGTAGAATACTTAAGGAAAAACAACTGGCCGGAAGAGTATTCAATAGAAGAAATCAAGGAAAAATACCTACTTTTGGACTGGATTGCATGCCAAGTAATACATCAAAGGCCAATCAAGACCAAGCAGCTATTCATATATGGGCCACCCAGCACACAAAAGACACTCATTATCGGCTTCCTGGCAAAGGTGATGCGCATCTACTTCGCAAGCTCCAGACGAAATGACTTCACCGGAGCGGATAACTACTATGATCTTTTGGTCTTCGATGAATTCCACGAGCCAGAAGAGCATGGAGTTATCACATCGGCAATAGAAACGGGGACTGCTTATGCAAACACACTCCTAAAAGTACTCGATGGGCAAGAAACTAGGATTGACACGAAGTACGGAAGGAGTTAAAGAACGTACCGATCATCATGATCGCAAACCAATGACCAAGAAAGCTCCGAACAAGAGGACCCCTCAGAGAAAGATTCATGCGGCTGCCCTTCTCCACAAATATTGATGAACTCCGCGAGGAAAGAGTCATAGCCGCTTTATGGGGGTGCATAGAAAGAAGAGCGCAGAGGGCCGTCGCAATGCAAGACAAAAAGTGCATACAGATACCCATTGCCAAATACAACCAAGCCAAAGCTCAAATATGGAATGAAATGGAAGATACAAGATACAAAGGGGCTCGGACACTATGATGACGAAAGAGCAAGGAAGCGCATCATAACAACGGACGCGAAGGAATTCATATACTACCTGGACGGACGAATTGGACTCCCAAGCCCAAGAACAACACGGGTTCTTCGACACCATAACAGCCTATCTCAATATAAACTCACTAAGGGCGGAATACCTATCCCCCTTCCACTTTGCCATCATACCTTTAAAAAAAAGAAGTAAAAAGGGAAGAGGGTCTAAATCAAGAGCAAAAGAAAGAGCTCAAGATCTTTCCCGCAAGAACGATTGGAAGACTTTCTATATACAGGAAGAATACGGCCGACTTCGGGCCCTTTCTTTCTCTCTATTGGTCTAGTCCTTCTCTGCATTGTCTATCTCTTTCTTCCTAGCTGTAGGGAACATCTTTATCATAAGTGGATGCTCCGCTTGGGTAGCTTTCTCTTCAAGCACTCTTGCTTTCATCTCCTTCTCTTGGACCACGCCTCCCGGTCTCATTGAACTTTCGGCTCTCATATTGGGTTACCTTATTGTACTAGCACACCGCCTATGGCATAGTCTGACGCATCCGTGTGTATTTCAAATGGCTTAGTGTGATCTGGCAACTGCAATACGGGGTCATCAATCACTGCCTGCTTTAGGTCCTCAAAAGCTCTTTGACACTCTTCCGATCAGTGCAGTGCCATGATCGGTCCGTACGTCCTTCTTTAGGATATTTTTTAGTTGAGCAGCCCTCTTCGAGTAACTTACGATGAATCTTCGGTAATAGTTCACGAGCCCTAAAAATGATCTTAGCTCACTCACCTTGGTGGGTGCTTGCCACTCCTCGATGGCTCTGATGCCCATCCAATGCCCTCTTCCTAGGATCTCCGTCTGTTCAAAGGAGCATTTCTCTTTCTTTATTTACATAGAGGTGATTCTTCCTTAATACCTTAAAAACGGTCCGGAGGTGGCTAACGTGGTCGTTTAACGAATAGCTATAGCCCACGATTAAAGTATACCACCAGTCGTCTAAGTACGGGTGGAATAGCTCATTGTGGAGGGTGCAGAACGTGGCAGGGGCATTGGTGAGTCCAAAAGGCATAACCAGATCAAACGCCGGTTGGTTGCTTGCTTGTCACACGGGTCGTCTTTGGCTCGTCTCCTTTCGCGATACGCACCTGGTAGTAGCCCGACTGTAGATCCAACTTCGAGAAGTATCTCGTGCTTCTTGATTAGGGCGAAGAAGTCTGCAATCAAAGTGGATACTTGTTCTTGATGGTTAGGTTACCTTGTTGAGCGCCCGATAATCAATGCACAAGGCTCCCGCTTCTTCTGGAAGAAAATAGGGGCTCCCCAACCTTTTCCCCAGAAATATAGGGAAAAACTGCCTTGGAGGCTGGAATATAAATAGGCCTCAATGAGTTCCTGAAATTCTTTCCTGAGCTCAATCAATCCCCTTAACTAATAGATGCTAGTTGGGGGGGCCATCTGCTAAACCTAGCCCCAGTCTAAATAGTTGGGGGTTTGGCTCCAGGCTCCAACTCGATCTTGTGGTAGACTGCCCTCCTAGGGGGCACTCGTCAACTCACTCGTGGGGCATGATATTCCCTAATTTCTCAAGTACTTGCTGCACTTCCTGAGAAAGAAGTCGTCTTGGTATTGGATCCGCTCTTCTGTTAGCATGAAATGAATTAGATTCTATTCATCTTCTTTATTCTTAAGAGAACCCCCCACCCGAACCATTCTTAAGACCACCAAGCCCTCTCGAATGAGTTCTACTATAGAAGCTTTCAACGTACACCCGGGGAAAAATCTTTCACTCACTGAGAAGTGAAACCCTGTGACTAGATCGTCCTGAAGACGGATGCGACGGGAAGAAGTGGCATTTGAAAGTGTTGCTGACTTAACATTTAGGTTTCGGCATAACAAAGCTTGCACTGTCTTTTCGCACTTAGGCGCACAGCGTGCCATTGGTAATGATTCTACTACGGTGCCACAAATTCGCAAGCTGATCCTAAGTAATCGTTGTTGTTCATTGGATTCCGGAGGAACTACTTCGTTAGGATTGAGGAATTGCTGCGATTCTTCCTGAATAGCCTGGATTCTCCCGTCGAGAGTCACTTTGAAAGTATTACCTAAACTCTTCCGACTGAATATGATAAAGCCTATAAAACAACGAGCTACTATCATTTCTTCATTATAGATTGAGATCTTCTTCGAACTTAATGCACAAATAGATAGAATAGCAGCAAATAACATCTTTCTAGCCTGCATATTCGTGGAACTCAATCTCATTTAGAAAGCTTATCTCTATCTTTCAGCAACTGAACGGGAAGTGGTTTAGGAAAGGACTTTAGAATCGGATGCGCTCGCCCAGCGAGAAAGGCCCTGACCCTGCCAACCAAGTCAAAATCAAAAAGAAAGAAGAGAACGAAAGGTTATTAAAGACAGATTCGTTAGAGTCTGGAGAAGAGAACTTCGTATTTTGGTAATTCTCTAGGAGTCATGTTTAACCTTGAATGCTATTAATAAA